CTTTGGTCTATTCCATAACATACAAATTGGAAAATTATCCAATCAACATAATAAAAATTTTCTATTGGTATAAATGCTAAAATAGATCTGTTTCTCTGATCTTTCAAACCATTCTATTCTTTTGTTTCTTATGATGTTTTTGCACAATGGAATAGAAGCTTTTTCTAGTGATTGATTTATATATAATAGAGACTCTGGCGCTCATTAACTCTTATCTTACGAAGCAACAAGAAAGAAGGAATCAATCTATTTTGGGGGTAATCCAATATCATATGGATAATTTAAACGGATGAGATATTCTGCAAATCATTTCTACATTTCTTATAGTAAACAAATAAAAACTTATTGTATATAAAATAGAAAAAAAAAAGATAAAATAAAAAATAAGCATTTCAGTATGCGTAAAAATAGATTCTAATCCACGCCGCTTTTCAACCAAACAATTTAATTTTTAGTAATATTGAAAAATAAATAATAGAAATTAAAAGTGGAAGTTAATTGAATAATAGAAGAAGAAGCTCCATTTACTCACTCTAAAACTTTTTATTTGTCTACTACTTCTTATTTCTTATGTTTTTATTTATTTAAAATAATGAATGTATGAATCTAAACAAAAGATTTCCAATATATCCGGAAAAGAAGAAATATTAATCTTTGGTGAACAAGAGAAAAAGCATTATTATTTCGATACAAGACGACACAAGAAAAAGGAGTTCTACCTTTTCTTGTGTCGAATAGAAGATTAGGAATATTTATAATCCTTCCTAGAGGTACCTGTTCCTTTCATTTCATTTATCCAGTCCTTGTCTTGTATCTTCTTCCTTTGTTTTTGTATACCTATTGGGTAGTGCATAGTACTAAAAATGCAAGAAATGAATTCCATAGATATCGCAAAAATACTATAAACAAAAAACAAAGCAAAGTAGGTTTAAAGAAGTTTACAGAAATACATATTTCATTTTTTTGATCAACAAGAATTCAGCGCTTTTTATCAACTTGATGGTAAGGAATTTCTGGATCTAGAAATTCATTTCATATAATTGAACCTTTTCAAACTGTTTCTTTTTAAGAACCAAAAAAATTTGTGCCAAAATAACAGATGCCAAGAAGAACAAAAGGCCTTGGACGCGTAATGGATCTTGAAGCACTATTTCTGCATCTCCCTGACCAAACCCCCCTACATTAGGATTGCTTGTTAATGGTTGATCAAGCTTGATAGATTCACCCTCTGAAACAAGAAGTTCTGGCCCTGGAGGTATAATATCAACCGCTTGGTGACCATCCGATGCATCAACTATGGTTATTTCATAACCCCCCTTTTCTTTACGTACTATTTTGCTTACTATACCCGCGGATGTAGCATTATAGACTGTATTGTTACTCTTGCTCCCATCAGGATAAATCTGACCCCTTCCCCTGTTCCCACCTACATATATAGGATATTTTAAGAAGTTAACGTCTTTCTTTGTAGCAGGGTCGGGGGAAAGAATGGGAAAGACGATTTCACTATATTTTTGACCTGGAACAGGACCTATCACAAGAATATTTCTTTTATTAGGGCGATAACTCAGAAAAGACAGATTTCCTATCTTTTCTTTCACCTCGGGAGAAATACGATCGGTGGGGGCTAATTCGAATCCCTCGGGTAAAATAAGAACTGCCCCCACGTTCAAAGCTCCTTTTTTACCATTAGCAAGGACTTGTTTCACTTGCATATCATAAGGAATTCGAACAACTGCTTCAAATACAGTATCAGGAAGTACAGCTTGCGGAACTTCAATATCCACAGGCTTATTAGCTAAATGGCAATTGGCGCATACAATTCGCCCGGTTGCTTCTCGCGGATTTTCATAACTTTTTTGCGCAAAAATGGGATACGCATTTGAAATAGATGCTCGAGTTATTACATATATCATGATCGATACAGAAATAAATTGAGTCATCTGTTCCTTTACCCAAGAAAAAGTATTTCTATTTTGCATGATCCAATCATTGATCCCGGAATTTCTACAATAAATTAGATAGGTAGCTAGTATAGTTCCCTATCCACGAGTCTGACATTGTACTGAAAAAATTCGACGAAAACAGGACGAAGGCCTTGAAAAGTATAAAGAACGAGAAAAATAAAAAATGCCCTTTTTTCACGTGAAAAAACTTTTTGATTGATATCAGGAAATCAAATAAGTTTATCATTCATTCATTGAATGATAAATGACTACAAGCGAAGGAGATACGCGATTTAAAAAACGGAAGATCCAATATTTCACAATTGTATCTAGAATAACTGGAAAAGTGGAAACAAGACCAGATATAATTTGCTCATTATGAGCCAATCCAAAATCATTGTAGATCGAATCAATCATCAGTTCCCAACCATGGGTTGAGTGAAATCCAATCCATAAATCAGTAATTAAAAGAATAGAAAAAGCTTTTATTGTGTCACTTAAGTTATAGAAGAATTCCTGAATCCAAGAATTCAGAATAACAAGTTCTTCATTACCCAGAATAAAATAACCACTTAGAATAGTAAAACAGATTATATTTGTCGACAAATGCAAAATGATATGGAGATGATATTCATTATGTGTTTTGACCAATTGTATCGTTTCTTTGTGTATTCCTATACGAAGCTTTTTTATATGTGTCTCTGGATATTCTTTTATCATTTCATCCAACAAGAATAGTTCTTCTAATTCTAGGAATTTTTCTAAAACATTTTTCTCTTGAATATAATTCAAAAAATTTTCGGATTGCCTAGTATTCCACCAATGAATAATCCAAGGTTCCAGACTTTTTTGAAATGAGAGAGAGATCCACCAGGGCAAAAATATTATAGATGCAAGATACGCGAGGGAAGCCAATGCTTTCTTTTTTTTCATTTTTTTCTATGAATTGTTAATGAACTGCTTCATTTGTCAACTTTATCTGATCTTATACTTCTCTAAAGCACGAGTTCTATAACAAGGTATCGAACCTATGGACCTATTCCCAATTTTTTGTAAAAATGTAGTCCTTAAATCTAGAAAAAAGAATATAGAAATAGAATTAAGGATCCCGTTTCGAATGAAATATATATATTTATAATAGAATAAGTAAATTTATAATCGAATAATATATATATTTATAATAGAATAAGTAAATTTATAATCGAATAAGTAAATTATAAGTAAATGGGATTTCCGAATATCTCAATTGGATAAATCCGAACGAATTTGTTCCTTTTGATAAAAATTCAAAAAACTTCAATTGGTACGCGCAGGAAATAGGCCAATTCGGCAGCTTTTTGTTCAATTTCTCGTGGAGTCAAATTCTCATCAGTACGAGTCAAGGGGATGGTTCCTTGGCCTCTGATTTCCATATAAAGAATACGACGAGGAAAAAGACCCTCTTTAATCTCCATTCTGATTGATTGGATATCTTTCATAAAGAAGCGAAGGAAAATGCGACGATTTATTCCGGGGAATCCCCAACGAAAAATACACATTATTCCTTCTTTTCTATCGAATCGATCATAACCACTACCTACATTCCATGATATTGTGCACCACAAATAGGAACTAATGAATAAACCCGCGATCCCATAGAACGACATCACGATCCCTTGTGGAAAAAAAATAATTTGTTGAGAAGGAAATCCAGGTATCAGATTCCTACTAAGATAACTAGAAATTCCAACCACTAAGAATCCTAGTGAACCTAAAAAAAGAATAAAGGCCCAGAAAAAATTACTTGCTTTTCGAGACCCTGTTATAAGTTCTATCCATATATGCTCTGATCGCCAGTTCATACTATACTAGATCCGATTGCATTCGATTGGAATTCAGAAAAAAAAATTACTTTTCTTGATGCCAAAATAACTTTCATCAACTAAAACTATTCTGATATGAACCCTTAGGAATAATTGGTTAGATACATTGACTTTCTATTATAAAAATATTCGCCGATCGCCCGTATATACATGGATTTATACGGATATCATGTATCCGCATGCATAAGAGTTCTTTCATTTGTATTCGAAAAAAGGCGCATATCATACCGCATTACACTAAACAAATATCTGTACCAAAAAAAATATCTGGTTGGCCCCATCAGGTCTAGACAATCTTATTTTTTTGTACATGAAGAAATAAAGAAGCCATTGCAATCGCCGGAAATACTAGGCCTACTAAAGGGACAAAAAAAGAAGGTAAGTAAAGATCTGTCATAGAACGGGTACCTCAATTTAATATTTGTATCTATTATAAATATAAAGATATCATAAGTATATCTATTATATTATAATTATTATATATTAAGATAAATAATATTAAGTACTTAATAAGTGCAAGGAATGAGAACTAAATGAAAATTTAGTGTACCTATTCATCTTTCTACACGAATATGTATGAAAATCCATTTTAAGTTTAAGAAATTTTATGAATTCTCCCGTCCTTAATACTCCTTCTATCTTACTAATAAAATAAAGAGTTTTTTTTTTAAGATAAAGAGTTTATTATAAGTTCGCGACTCTAACTAAACTAATTCAACCCAACAAAAAGGGATTAGATTTCTAATAAAAAATGGAAGTTCTTGGTAGGCAAGGCATAGAAATCGCTTCTATTTTTTCTAGATTTTAATATTTTTGTTTTATTTCTATATTATATATATCTATTTTTCAAAGGAAAAAAACCGTGTAACTGAAATAACTCACTCAGAACGCCTTTTAAAAGATTACGCGGTATGATTGGGTCGAATAAGCCCTTATGGAATAAATACTCAGCTGCTTGTGAACCGTCGGGTACTGTTTTATTCAATGTTTGTTCAATTACTCTTTTACCTGCGAAAGCAATGTACGCGTTAGGTTCAGCAATAATGACATCTCCCAACATACCAAAACTGGCCGTTACTCCACCAGTTGTAGGGGATGTAAGGATTGATACATAGAATAACTTTTTATTTGATTGATAATTATATGAAGCAGAAGATATTTTAGCCATTTGCATCAAGCTCAAACTTCCTTCTTGCATACGTGCTCCTCCGGAAGCACACACAATAATAACAGGTAGAGATCGATTAGTAGCATATTCGATCAAACGAGTGATTTTCTCGCCTACTACAGATCCCATACTACCCCCCAAAAACTGAAAATCCATAACCCCAATTGCTATGGGAATACCATTTAATTGACCTATGCCTGTTTGAACAGCTTCAGTTAAACCTGTTCTTTGTTGATAAGAATCAATACGATCTTTATAAGGTTCCTCCTCTGAATGAAATTCAATGGGGTCCGTGGAGACCATATCTTCGTCCATAGGATCCCAAGTGCCCGGGTCAATCAAAAGTTCGATTCTATCTGAACTGCTCATTTTCAAATGATATCCACACTGCTCACAAATATTCATTTTTGATCTAAAAAATTTTTTATAATTTAATCCATAACAATTTTCGCACTGAACCCATAAATTTTTGTATTTTTTATTTATATCAAAATCATTAGATCTTCCTCTTATATTGAAATCGCGGCTGTTATCATCAGTTCGTATACTAGAATTTCTATTTTCACTATTGCTTACGCCTTCACTACAAATGAAACTAGAAATGTAACTGTTACTGTAATTTTCGGTATCACCTAAAATGTAACTATGAATACTGATTTCAAAACGAAGATAACTATCAATACAACTATTAATGTGATTACTCCAACCAGATTTAGTATCATACATGTAATGATAATAGTCGTGATTGTTACTCTTAGACCTACTATTCAAATAACTGTAAAAAAAAGTTTCGAATTCGCTCAGAAAAAAGCTATTATTGTAAATCTCAAAAATATGATTTTCAATGTCAAAATATACAGAATAACTATCACCATTGCTGTCCCTAACCAAAAAAGTGTTATCAGAGATCAAACTCCAAATATTCCTTATATCAATATCATTGAAACTATACCTATTACTATCACTCCACCTAGAAATGTTTTTTTCCGTATCTTTTTCTTCACTTCCACCGGGATGCCAAGCACCAGGAATAATACCCATTTGAAGAAACGGCATTGATTTAGTTAGCTCACACTTATGTTTTAACTTCCTCCTAAACAACAGCGAATTTAACCACCATTTTTTCATAGAGTTTTCCTGCTCCTCCTTCTATTTAATGAAAATAGAATAGATGAATAGTCATTCAATGAATAATCATTTTACTATTTTATTTCCTATTAGAATTAAGCATATAATCTAATCATTAGAATTGTTAACTAACAACGAGTGAGTATTGAAATAAATAATTATAATTTGGGGAAATCCGAGGTATCACTTATATAAATATATATTATGATAGAATCTTTTGGTCAATTTTAAATATAAAGAGAAAATTTTCTCTCATATCATGTACAAAAAAAATTATCATCGAAAAGATAAATAGCTGTTTCTTCCTATACTATGAAATAATAAATAAATGAAATAATAAATAAATGAAGAATTTATTCTCGTAGAATCTAGTATCGTATAATCAAATAAGAAATTTCTATTGCAACATGAAATGAAACAGACAATATAAAGGGTGTGAGTAGAAGGAGTTCCCCTTGGCTTGATCTACGGCCCGAAACTGCGGGATAAAAAACGATCTACACCAACCTTAAGGTCCATAATTAAGGATCCAACAATAAAGAAAAGAACTCTTGCATTTTTTATTCTTCAATTTCATAGTTAATCTTGTATTTAGATTTTGTTCATATAGGTAAGATCTGTACATATGAAAGATCTATACAAATAGATAGTATAGGATACTTATTCTTTATTCGGCCCAATCCTTTTCCTAAAAAAAAGGATTGAGCCGAGTTTAATTGCAATCAATTAGGAGAACAAACAGCAATTGCTGAATTATGTGCGCTTAGTTCTTATATTTTCTGTTTATCTATTTCTGTTTATCTATCTTATCTACTGGTTCGAACTCGAATTTGATCTCTTTCCATACTTCACAAGCAGCCGCAAGTTCGGGACTCCATTTGCAAGCTTCGCGGATAATCTCATTACCTTCACGAGCAAGATCACGTCCTTCATTACGAGCTTGTACACACGCTTCTAAAGCTACTCGATTAGCTACCGCACCAGGTGCATTTCCCCAAGGGTGCCCTAAAGTTCCTCCACCGAACTGTAGGACGGAATCATCTCCAAAGATTTCAGTTAGGGCAGGCATATGCCAAACATGAATACCCCCGGAAGCCACGGGAATAACACCTGGCATAGAAACCCAATCTTGAGTGAAAAAAATACCGCGACTTCGGTCTTTTTCAATAAAATCATCACGTAATAAATCAACAAAACCTAAAGTCATCTCACGTTCCCCTTCCAGTTTACCTACTACTGTACCAGCGTGAATATGATCTCCACCAGACATACGTAATGCTTTAGCTAGTACACGAAAATGCATACCATGATTTTTCTGTCTATCAATAACTGCATGCATTGCGCGGTGGATGTGAAGAAGTAGACCATTGTCTCGGCAATAATGAGCTAAACTAGT